TGGGTAGAAATAGAAAGCGATTTTCAATGCTTTGCTTATGTACAACTGCAAAGTAAGAAACATTATAATTGGATTAGGTAGATAATTTTTCAGTCATTCATTGAATGATAAATCACTACAAGTGACGGAGATACGCGATTTAAATAACGGAAAATCCAATATTTTAAAATTGTATCTAGAATGACTGGAAAAGTGGAAACAAGGCCAGATATAATTTGATCATTATGAACAAATCCAAAATCCTTGTAGACAAAGCCAATCATCAGTTCCCAACCGTGGGGCGAATGAAATCCGATACATAAATCAGTTAATAAAAGAAGAGAAAAAGCTTTTATTGTGTCACTTAAGTTATATAGGAATTCTTGAGCCCAAGAGTTAAGAATAACGAGTTCTTTATTACCCAAAATAGAATAACCACTTAGAATAATGAAACATATTATATTTGTCGAGAAGTGCAAAATCGTATGAATACGACCCTCGTTGTGTATCTTGATTAATTGGATTGTTTCTTTGTGAATTCCTATACGAAGGTTTTGTAGATGTGTCTCCGAGTATTCCTTGATCATTTCCTCTAAGAAGAGGAGTTCCTCTAATTCTATGAATTTTTCTAGAATACTCTTTTCTTCAAGATCATTCAAAAAAGTTTCGGATTGCCTAGTGTTCCACCAATTAGTAACCCAGGATTCCAGACTTTTTTGAAAGGAGAGAGAAATCCACCAGGGCAAAAATACTATAGATGCAAGATATAAAAGAGGAGTGAATGCTTTCTTTTTTGCCATTTTTTCATCTGTGAATTGTTAATGAACCCATCTCATTCGTCGACTCTATGTAATCTAATATTTCTCTCACGCATCAGTTCTATTACAAGTTATCAAACCTATGAATCTATTCACTCTTTTTTATTTGTGATTTCGTGGTTAGGCCTTGAATCTAGAAAAGAATACGGAAAAAGATGAAAAATTCGAATGAATATATATGATATGAATAATGAATAATATGAATAAATAATATAATAAAAATTGTTTCCCTATATCTCAATCAGTCAAATTCGAAGCATATATCTCTTTTCGATGAACGCCCGGAAAACCCACTTTAAATAATGAATATGAATAGTATTCAGATTTTGAGACAAAAGAACTCCTTTTCTATCATTATATAAAAAAAACCTCTAATATTTTGAAAAAATTTAATTGACTATGAGTAGTCATCGATAGAATAATTGAGGTAATTTTCTGAAAAATATTGTGAAAAATGAGTGACAAAAAACGACATAAAAAAATTGGCTACATTATAAGAGATCCAAATTTTTCGTCATTAAGGAGCACAAAAAGTCTAAAAAGAAGCTTCAAAAAAATTACAAGATATGATCTATCTGAATCTAAAGTTTCAATTCCAACAACTAAAAAGGGGGAATTTCCTTATTTCGAAATGGTTGATTATGAGATTTTCTTTTTTTCTTATTTTTTTTTTATATAATTGAGTCGTGTATGTGTATATTTCGATACATATAAAAGATCCCCCAAAAAAGTTTTTTTATACTTGTTCCATATATGTCTGCTTTGACTCGAATGAATGTTCTGAAGAAACCTGAATTAAGTTATGTTATAGAAAAAGAGGATTCTTGCTTTTTTGCCCTCCCGCGAGAAAGCATTAATTTCTCAGCTGATTTCTTAAAATACTTCAATAGGTACACGCAAGAAATAAGCCAATTCAGCAGCTTTTTGTTCCATTTCCCGTGGAGTAAAATTCTCATCAGTACGAGTCAATGGAATGGCTCCCTGGCCTCTGATATCCATATAAAGGACACGACGAGCATAAATACCCTCTTTAACTTCTATTCTGACGGACTGAATATCTTTTATAAGAAATCGGAGAAAGACCCGACGATTTTTTCCAGGGAATCCCCAACGAAAGATACACACTATTCCGTCTTTTCTATCAAATCGATCATAACCACTACCTACATTCCACGAAATTGTGCACCACAAATAGGAGCTAATAAAAAGACCCGCGATCCCATAGAAAGACATCACAATCCCTTGTGGAAAAAAAACTATTTGCTGAGACGGAAATAAAGATATCAAATTTCTACCAAGATAACTCGAGGTTCCAACCAACAAGAATCCTAATGAACCTAAAAAAAGGATAAAAGCCCAGCAGAAATTACTTGTTTTTCGAGCCCCCGTTATAGGTTCTATCCATATATGTTCTGATCGACAACTCATACTTGATCCGGTTGCTTTTTTTGGAATTGAGAGAATACCCCAAATGAATTTGCCGTTTATTTCCGAAGTAACTCGCATCAACTAGCACTAGTTTGATGTGAACCTTTAGGAGTAATTCATTAAATTGGTTAGATCTAAACTAATAACACACCCTTCGTATGACTCACTAAAGATAGCCACATGTATATAGATAGACCAACTTTACAGTTCAGCTATTCGCCGATTCGGGTCTATTTGAAACTAGCTAATAGCATTTTGGGGAGATTTCGACGGAAGCCTCTTATACCATATTTAGCTAAATGGATATCTGTGTTATGATACAAGCGTCAGTTTTGAAAAAAAAAAAAGATAATATTTTGCGCCCTCGGCTCTAAACAATCTTGTTTTTTTGAACATGAAGAAATAAAGAAGCCATTGCGATTGCCGGAAATACTAGACCTACTAAAGGGACCAAAACAGAGGGAAAATTAAGAGTTGTCATAGAATGGGCACCTCGATTTACTATTTGTACCTGTTATTATTATTTAGATTTTATTTTATATTTATTAATTATTAATTTATAATATTATTTATAATATAAAGATATCTTATCTTATTATTATTATTATATCTTATATATAATATATATATATATAAAGATCTTACTTATATCTTATATATATTATATTTATTTATTATTTATTATACTTATATCTTATCTTACTTATCTTATCTTACTTATATATAATATTATAAGTATTTATTTATATTATAATAATATAATAATAATAAATATAATTTGACTTGATTATAATTTGATAATTATAAATTGGAATTATTACTACTTAAAATTTTTATTAATATCTATATCTATTAAGAATTAATTATTAATTAATAATTAAAAATAATATAAGTATCTACTATCTAAGTCTAAGTGAGTATATAATGTAGTTTTTCATCTTTCTACATGAAAAATTTGAGAGGATACGGATGAGATATTATTTTCTTCATTTTTTGCTCTTGTCTTCAAATTTCATTCACTAAGCAAAAAGTTTTTTTTAATGAATTAGATTCTATTTTATTTATATTGATTCAAGGGTTTGTTAGAATCCCATCCAGCAGGGATTCTTAGTCAAAATAGGATTATCGTACGCTATAGAAAGATAAAAAATTCTATACTATATTTTCTAGATTTTAATTTAATTATATATGACGAGAAGAAGATTTTTTTATTTGCCTAATTTCACGAAAAAAAGAATTTCATCTTTTATCTTGTTAATAGAGACTTCTTGATCAATAATCAGGAATATAGAAAAAGGATCAGATTTCCGATTTTATGTGACTTTTGATTCGTTATACAATTAGATCTTATGTTAACAAAGAAAACCCATTCGTCTCAATTTCACTTGTATTCCGATAAACGAATTACTTGTTTGCTCAAAATAATGGACTTAATGTTCTAATTTTGATTCAAAGGAAAGAAAGTGTGGAGTTGAAATAACTCACTCAGAACGCCTTTTAAAGGATTACGTGGTACGATTAGATCGAATAAACCCTTCTGGAATAAATACTCAGACGCTTGTGAACCTTCGGGTACTGTTTTATTCAATGTTTGTTCAATTACTCTTTTACCCGCAAAGGCAATGTAGGCATTGGGTTCAGCAATAATGATATCCCCCAACATACCAAAACTGGCTGTCACCCCACCAGTAGTAGGAGATGTAAGGATTGGTACATAGAATAACTTTTTATTTGATTGATAATCATATAAAGCAGAAGATATTTTAGCCATTTGCATCAAGCTCAAACTTCCTTCTTGCATACGTGCCCCTCCGGAAGCACACACTATAATAAGAGGTAGAAATTCTTTAGTAGCATATTCAATCAAACGGGTAATTTTCTCCCCGACTACGGATCCCATACTACCCCCCATAAACTGAAAATCCATAACCCCTATTGCTACGGAAATACCGTTTAATTGCCCTATGCCTGTTTGAACAGCCTCGGTTAATCCTGTCTTTCTTTGATAAGAATCGATACGATTTTTATAAGGCTCCTCCTCCGAATGAAATTGAATGGGATCCAGAGAAACCATGTCTTCATCCATAGGTTCCCAAGTACCCCGATCGATCGAAAGTTCGATTCTATCAGAACTACTCATTTTCAAATGATATCCACATTGTTCACAAAGATTCATTTTTGATTTAAAAAATTTCTTATAATTTAATCCATAACAATTTTCGCATTGAACCCACAAATGCTTGTATTTTTGAGTTACATCCAGATTTGTAGAACTTTGTCGTATACTCCTTCCGGCTTTTTTACTACTATTTCCACTTTTACCACAAATGGAACTAGAAATGTAATTGTTACTGGAATTGTCACTACCACTTACAATGTAACTATCAATACAGATTTGAGACTGAAGATAACTATCAATGCAACTATTTATGTGATTATTCCAAGTATACTGAGTATCATCCATGTAATGATCGTGGTCGGGATTCTTACTCTTAGATCCATTATTCAGATAACTAGAATTCCGATAAAAAGAACTTTCTAGTTCACTACAAGGATGATCATTATCAATCTCAAAAATATGATTTTCAATATCAAAATATATAGAATAACTGTCCCCGTTACTATCTTTAACTAAAAAAGTATCATCAGAGATAAAATTCCGAATGTCCTTGACGCCAAAAAAAAGATCAACATTACTATAATTGTCATGACCACTCCAACTCTGAATGTTTTTATCCGTATCATTTATCTTCAGATCTTTACTTTCGCCGGCAT